TGATTCCACTATTATTAATGAGCAATAATGGAATAATTCCTTCATAGAGATAGGGGACATAATTCACATGGATATAGTAAGTCTCGCTTGGGCTGCTTTAATGGTAGTCTTTACATTTTCCCTTTCGCTCGTAGTATGGGGAAGAAGTGGACTCTAGAGCTACTACTAATTGAGTGGAGGAATCAAACTCTATCAATTGTTTTATAGATCGTTCTGCAACGCGTTTTGAACTATATAAAAAAAAGATTTTCATTTCGAAATTCCATTGGATTCTAGTGGAGTAATGTATTATATGACTAATACTCTTTCAATCAAAGAGATATTTCAATAATTCCCGTGTTTGTATTTCGAAAGGAAAGGGATACAGATAATAGTAAATTTATTCCAACCTAATTCTTCCTAATTTTTCTATTTCAATGACCGGGCTCTTACCATAATTATATATGGATACTGAGGAAGACCCGACCCTTTTTTCTTTTTTTCTTTACTGTTTAAAAAAGAAGTCGTTTTGTTAAGTGTATACGAACTTTCTATGAGAAACAATATAGATATAGTGGTTGTCTAACGAGATACTATGCATAATAAGATCTTGACTTGGGCGAGTCACATATTGCGCACTTACCGCTTGTTTTATTATTTTCGAAATAGAATTTCTATTGTATCGACTCATTTCATACCATGGTTCAAGCGTTAAAAATCTGTGAGGTTTTTATTCCTTTTCGAAATCCGAAGAAATGCCCATAGAACTCCTGTCAATGGGTCAATCAATTATTTCGTCGGAATGCTAAAAAAAACTACTTTATTTTATGAACATATGCCCATATGATTTTTCCTTCATTGATTTGATTCTTTCAATAGATCCCGAAATTCATATTGTAAATAATAAGAAATCTAGAAATTAGAACTATAAGAGTAAGACGGGTATTTCATATTGATGGGAACAAATAGATGTATCAAAGAAATAGAATTGGGTCCTACGTCAATTGCATATATTGAATTGAATTGATATCTACATATATGAAGATAATATTGTAGATTGATCTATATTAAGCCTCTATCTTTATTAGAAAGTACAACTTTATACACTACAATAACACTAATAGATAGTATGGTAGAAAGAAAGATTCATCCATTTCTTTCTTACCATACTATCGGATCTCATAGAATACTGCCGATTATAGTCCGCTCATTTCATTTAAGACGTGAAATTGGAATCCTTTTCATTTGATTTCTTCAACCATTGATAAGAACTCAGAAGTCAAGTTTCATTCAAATTAATTAATTATTTTGACTGACTGTTTTTACGTAAATGATAAGTAGAAAAGCAGTAGGAATTAGAATGAACAGTGCAGTAGCAATAAATGCAAGAATATTTACTTCCATAATCTCATCGTTTTTTTTTTACTTCACAATAACTCGGGATTTAATCCCATAGAGATGATAAATCTTTCGCCTGTCACTTCAATAAATGAATTACCTCTCGATGATCTTGAATCGGAGCAATATCATGAATAACAATATCTGAGCTATCAAATCAATTCGTCGTCGAGAATTGAATAGTATAACATAGGAAGATCTTTTATCCATACCGAATCCAAAATGTGATTCCTGGCCCAATCCAAAATTCCTTTATTTATCATTTCTGTTCTTTACTTTTCTATAACCTACCTTACGTCTTCCTTGTACAATCATCGGATGAAGTATCATCTGACCACCCGTTCGTTTCCATTAGTCACAAACCCCCAACAAACAATAGAAGCGAAGTGGAAAAAGAAAGGAGTTACGTTCTAAATTCCGTTTTTTTAATGATCTAGTTTTCTTGGAAGACAAAGAAATGTGATAAAGATGAGTCCCGGGATAAAAGATGCAATATTACATCAAATTCACTATTTTAGTTTAGGGTTTGTTCTTTCTTCGATGAGCCCCCAAAAATAGAAAAAAGGAAGGAAAAAAAATATGCATGCCCTTGCTAAAGGGGTGGGATGATCTTTATCTTTCTTTTACCCTCCTTCCGTAGGTTACTAGTACTGGGACACATATATCAAAAGCTCAGTGTGCAATTTAAATGAAATAGATTTTTCAACGTGAATCACTACACTACTTCACATTAGTAATTGAGGTTAGACAAACAAAACCGGAGCCATAAGGGGAGATTGTTTAATCTGGAAAAGTATTCTATCAGGGGAATTATGTGAATTTCATTTTGTATTGTACAAGAAATGAATTCCATTTGTGTATGTGCGCCCGAGAAACATAAAGTCCTCTATTCCATTACATGGGTCGGGAGCAATCGAAAAAGCGGGCTCAGTATCTCTTGGAATACTAATAACTATAATGCTCCTAATAATTGTACTAATCTACATATGTCTTTCTCCTACCAATCGGTACTAGTTGAAGTAATGAAAATTCCCCTATTTGTTTGATGAGAAATGCGAAACGGCAAAGAAAAGAAAAAAGAACCCCCTTGGGAATGAAATTCTGCTCCCTGTCCCCCCCTTTC